CCAAGAAGGGGTTGTGGAAAATCCCTTTTCTTGTGTCAAAAACTAGGAGACGCACAACCCCCCCCCCCTAAACCCTTTGTTCCTTTCATTTATGCTTTGGTTTATATTCTCCGCTTATTTATCTTTTGTTTTGATTCTATTTAAATATAAAATATAAAACTACGGATTCATTCTATATCACTTCGATTTGGATTAAAAAAACAAAGAAAAGATAAGTAAAATCAAAATAGTCTTCTTCACAATATACACATCATGACCAGTATAAATAATTCCCGAAATCCGAAAAAAGAAACAAACAAAATTTTTTTGATCCTACACAATTACATAATATAATTGCCAACAAAAGTTTATTTCTTTTTATAGTTTGATGTTGAAAAATCCGCGGATCTAGAAATTCATTTCGGCCAACTGAACCTTCTCAAACTGTTTCTTTTTAAGAACCAAAAAGATTTGTGCCAAAATAACAGATGCCAAGAAGAGCAAAAGGCCTTGGACACGTAATGGATCTTGAAGTACTACTTCTGCATCCCCCTGACCAAATCCGCCCACATTAGGATTACTCGTTAGTGGTTGATCAAGTTTGATGGATTCGCCCTCAGAAACAAGAAGTTCCGGCCCTGGAGGGATAATATCAACCACTTGACGCCCGTCCGATGCCTCCACTATGGTTATTTCGTATCCCCCCTTTTCTTTTCGTATAATTTTGCTTACTATACCCGCTGCTGTGGCATTATAAACATTATTGTTACTCTTGCTCCCGTCGGGATAAATCTGACCCCTTCCTCTGTTCCCGCCTACGTATATGGGATATTTTAAGAAGTGAACATCTTTATTAGTAGCAGGGTCCGGGGAAAGAATAGGAAAGGTGATTTCACTATATTTCTGACCAGGAACAGGACCTATCACAAGAATATTTTTTTTAGTAGGGCGGTAACTTTGAAAAGACAGATTTCCTATCTTTTCTTTAATCTCGGGCGAAATACGATCGGGCGGGGCTAGTTCAAATCCCTCGGGTAAAATAAGAACAGCCCCCACATTTAAAGCTCCTTTTTTACCATTAGCAAGAACTTGTTTCACTTGCAGATCATAGGGAATTCGAACAACTGCTTCAAATACAGTATCCGGAAGTACCGCTTGTGGAACCTCGATATCCACGGGTTTATTAGCTAAATGGCAATTGGCACATACAATACGGCCCGTTGCTTCTCGTGGATTTTCATAACCCTGCTGTGCAAAAACGGGATAGGCATTTGAAATGGGTGCCTGAGTTATTATATATATGATGAGCGATAGGGAAATGGATCGAGTAATCTCTTTCTTTATCGACGAAAAGGTTTTTTTAGTTTGCATGGTCCAATCATTGATCCCGAAATTTTCTACAATAAAATTAGGTAGGTCACTAGTAGAGTTCCCTATCTATAATTTTGATATTTACTGAAATAATTTTTCTGAAATATTGGAGAAACCCCTTTACTGGGTAGAAAGAATAGGTACAATTTTGAGTGTTTTGCTTATGTACAAAGTAACAAATATTATAATTGGGCCGTTCGATAATTTTTCAGTCATTCATTGAATGATAAATCACCACAAGTGAAGGAGATACACGATTTAAATAACGAAAGATCCAATATTTAAAAATTGTATCTAAAATGACTGGAAAAGTAGAAACAAGACCGGATATAATTTGATCATTATGAGCAAATCCAAAATCTTTGTAGACAGAGCCAATCATTAATTCCCAACCGTGGGGCGAATGGAATCCTATACATAAATCAGTTAATAAAAGAATAGAAAAAGCTTTTATTGTGTCGCTTAAGTTATATAGGAATTCTTGAACCCAAGAGTTAAGAATAACAAGTTCTTCATTACCTAGAATAGAATAACCACTTAGAATAACGAAACAGATTATATTTGTCGAGAAGTGTAAAATTGTATGGATACGATCCTCATTGTGCATCTTGATCAACTGGGTCGTTTCTTTGTAGATTTCGACGCGAAGCTTTTGTAAATGCGTTTCTGGGTATTCCTTTATCATTTCCTCCAAACGAAGGAGTTCCTCTAAGTCTATGAATTTTTTTAGAATACTCTTTTCTTGAATATCATTCAAAAAAATTTCGGATTGCTTAATATCCCACCAATTAATAATCCAAGATTCCAGACTTTTTTTAAATGAGAGAGAGATCCACCAAGGCAAAAATACTATAAATGCAAGATATAGAAGGGAAATTAATACTTTCTTTTTTGCCATTTTTTCGTCTGTGAATTTTTGAAGTTTTAATGAACTCACCCCATGCGTCGACTTTATATGATACTAATATTTCTATCAAGCATAAGTTATATCCCACGTCATCGAGCCCATTAATCTATTTCGAAGTTTTTATTTGTGATGCAGTAGAGTGGTTAGATTAGTCCTCGAATCTAGAAAGAATACAGAAATAGAATAAAAAAGAGCCCACTTCAAATTAAAAATGAATATTAGTTAGTTGGATTTGGAGATGAAAGAGCTGCCGTTCTATTAAATAAAATATCAAATATAAAAAAAAAAATGATAGACACAAAAATTTTCGTTTTAGGGTTGCTTCGTATACGTTTACTTTGGCTCGAATAGGCATTCAGAACAAATTTCCGTTACGTTAAGTTGTGGTATAGAAAAAAAAGAAGGTTCTTGAGTTTTTTCCCTCTTGCAAAGGATTCCGTTTTCAGTTACTTTTTTCAAAATACTTCAATTGGTACGCGCAAGAAATAGGCCAATTCAGCAGCTTTTTGCTCAATTTCTTGTGGAGTCAAATTCTCATCAGTACGCGTCAAGGGAATGGCCCCCTGGCCTCTGATTTCCATATAAAGGACCCGACGAGCAAAAAGACCTTCTTTATTTTCTATTCTGATGGACTGAATATCTTTCATAAGGAATCGCAGGAATATGCGACGGTTTTTTCCAGGAAATCCCCAACGAAAAATACACACTATGCCCTCTTTTATATCGAATCGATCATAACCACTACCTACATTCCACAAAATTGTGCACCACAAGTAGGAGCTAATAAAGAGACCCGCGATCCCATAGAAAGACATCACGATCCCCTGCGGAAAAAAATTTATTTGCTGAGAAGGAAATAAAGATATAAAATTCCTACCAAAATAACTGGAGGTTCCAACCAATACAAACCCTAATGAACCTAAAAAAAGAATGAGGGCCCAACCGAAATTACTTATTTTTCGAGATCCCGCTATAAGTTCTATCCATATACGTTCTGATCGCCAACTCATACTCTCACTAGACCTAGTTGCATTTTATTGGAATTGGAAGAATAACAAAAATAAATTTTATTTTACTTTTTTTGTTTCCGAAGTAACTCTCATCAACCAGCATTACTATGATGTGAACCTTTTATTTTAGAAAAATTCATCGAATTACTTAGATCCAAACTAAAACAATAACATCTCTTTCATACGATTTCCTGTAGATATCCACATATAGATGACTTTACATTTCCGAAATTCTTCTCGCTACGGATCCGCTTGAAAATTGTTATAATCCATTTACCCTTATATCATGTTTACGCATACCTAAGGGCTTATGCTCGAAAGAAGCCACATGTTATACCCTATTCTACTAAATAGATAGGGGTGTTATGATCAAAGTAAGCTTTGAAAAAAAAAATGGATAAGAGTTGTCCCTGATAGTATCTAAAAAATCTTGTTTTTTTGAACATGAAGAGATAAAGAAACCATTGCAATTGCCGGAAATACTAAGCCCACTAAAGGCACAAAAATGGAGGGAAAGTTGTTGAGAGTTATCATTGAGTGGGTACCTCGATTTAATATTTGTACCTGTTATTTTTTTTTATTGTTTTATATTAATATTTTTATTTTAATCTTATTTTAATCTTATATTGTTAAAAAGATATTTTAAAATTCATATATAATAATTCTATTTATATATATATTATATATATATAATTATTATATTATACTAATATTATAGGTAAGTATACCTAAGTGAGTATATACCTAAATGAGGAATATATAAGTATATGTTTTATTGAATTTTTTTTATAAGTATTCAATAAAAAAATGTGTAACTAAAAAATATGTAAATAAACGGACTTATTCACCTTTCTACACGTTTCTACACGAAATATATATGTATGATAATCCACCTTTTTATTATTCATATTATTAGTTATTTTCGTGCTCTTGTCTTATAACTTGTCTTATAATTTAATAATTTTCATTTCAAAAAATTTATTCTGTTTTATTTTATTAATTTAAAAATAAATTAAAAATTAAGACCATACTCTACAGCTCTATTTAATCTAAGTTTGATCCAAAGGAAAGAAAGCATGTAGTCGAAATAATTCACTCAGAACGTCCTTTAAAGGATTACGTGGTACGATTGGATCGAATAAGCCCTTATGGAATAAATATTCAGCCACTTGTGAATCCTCGGGTACTGTCTTATTCAATGTTTGTTCAATTACTCTTTTACCTGCAAATGCAATGTAAGCGTTGGGTTCAGCAATAATGATATCTCCCAACATACCAAAACTAGCCGTCACCCCACCCGTGGTAGGGGATGTAAGAACTGCGACATAAAATAATTTTTTATTTGATTGATAATCATATAAAACGGAAGATATTTTAGCCATTTGCATTAAGCTCAAACTTCCTTCTTGCATGCGGGCTCCTCCGGAAGCACACACTAGAATAAGAGGTAAAAGTTTATTGGTAGCATACTCAGCCAAACGTGTGATTTTTTCACCTACTACGGATCCCATACTACCCCCCATAAACTGAAAATCCATAACCCCAATTGCTACGGGAATGCCATTTAATTGACCTGTGCCTGTTTGAACAGCCTCAGTTAATCCTGTATTTTTTTGATAAGAATCAATACGATCTTTATAAGGTTCCTCTTCCGAATGAAATTCAATGGGATCCAGAGAGACCATGTCTTCATTCATAGGATCCCAAGTACCCGGATCAATCGAAAGTTCGAT